GAATCGAACCCGCATCGTTAGCTTGGAAGGCTAGGGGTTATAGTCGACGTTCATTCATCATTTTCTTTTTAACGTCTCTAATTCAAAACCGAACGTGAAACTTTGGTTTCATTCGGCTCCTTTATGGAAGACCGATAAATTAACAAATGGAAGGTATTAACAAAATTACAAAAAAAATTCGACCCATAACATCTATGTCAGCCTTTCTATGCATTCAATACACCCCGCTTTTTAGATGATCCCTATAGATTCTAATAATCTTTTTTTTTTCTAGTTACTTCGTTCCCTATTTCTATTTGAAAGAATCCTTAGGAAAAGCATTTTCTTTCTATCGAGCTAAAAGAAATATGTAGATGTCTCTAGTAAACTAGAGTAATCATTTAATAGCTATTTTGCTTCAATCTTTCCTATACATACAAATCAAAAAAATGGAAGATTTAGTTACGATTAGAAATAAATTGTATATCTTTAGCCATGGATCCTTTAATCATACTTCAAAGAATTGGGAATATTGGTCCAATTCAAAAAACTTATGTGTCGTAATTTAATAATAATTATTTTCCCTTTTTTATCAATTAAAAATGGATTCTTTTTGGATACAAATTACGATAATGTATATTTTTCCTCCAATCGTTCGTTGAGGGGGAAAGGTTTAAACCCTTTTAAGAAATAAAGTTTTTGATCGGAATATGAATCTAACGAAAGACCCCTTAACTATTAAGGGGTCCATAGAACGAATCGCACTTTTACCACTAAACTATACCCGCTACAATGCAATTATTGCATATAAATGGACCTTTTGTCGAACGGGAGAATCGGTCGGAATCAAGAAACAAGAACTAAGATCATAAAAGAATCATGAAAATTATAGTGTTGACTTGTTTCGTAAAGGGACCTAATGAAAAATTAAGAAAAGGAAAAGAGGACTCATTTTTTTTTGTTTTGCCGAAGGTGTTGTGACAGATATATCTCAACAAAACTACTTAAGTCACAACACAATATAAAAATGCATTGTACAAGAATTCGTAGTTCTATTCTTTTTCTTACTATTTCATTTTATTATTATTATTTAATATAATTAATTAATATTATTATTTAATATAAAAAATAAAATAATATATAAAATAATATAAATTATATATATATTATATAAATTAGATATATATTTCTATATATTCTCTAATAATATTAGATATTAGATTGAATCTATTTTTCTAATGAAATTCTATAATTACTTTACTATGTAATTCTATTTTGCACTTGGGGAGAGATGGCTGAGTGGACTAAAGCGTCGGATTGCTAATCCGTTGTACGAATTTTTCGTACCGAGGGTTCGAATCCCTCTCTTTCCGTTTCCCTTGTTGATGATTTGGTATTTTATTTTTCTTTTGATTTTATAGAGTCCCTTTCTTTTCTTTGTTTGATTTTTTTATAAAAATGGAAAATCAAAAAATCCTACTAAGAATATTGAAAAATCAAGCAAGGAAAACAAAAGATTTTCTTTTTTTTTTTATTTTATTCTTCACGTCCCGGATTACGTCCCGGATCGTTAGATAGAAATCCGAAGATGAAAAGAGAAACAAAAAATATCACTACCGTGTAAACAAATAGTTTTAGAGTAAGCATTATACAATCTCCAAGATAAGATCATTAAAAAAAGAAAGAGAATAGATTTTCCTATAATTACACGTTATGTTTCTTTTGACACTAAGAAATGAAGTGGTTTCGAGAAATCGAAAGGAATTTTCAGAAATGGATTTGTAATTGTAATAAAGTACAATGTTTTATTACAAAAAATTTGATTTTATACCCACAATTAGATATTGGTGAGTAACTCAAATCTAATAGGGTTTTTTAATGTCAATGGAAAAAAAGGTAAGAATGAGGAAATGAGATGGTCCAGATTTTTTTTGGCTATAAAAAAATTTCAATATTTGAATCGAGGATTCATACTGTAAGACTTATCTGATCGTATCAATTGTTAGAATGTTAGAATTTTTTTTCGAATCAATTCTGAATTTTTATAGGACAGGATTCAGAAAGATCTCATCGAAAACTTACAGCGGCTTGCCAAACAAAAGCTAAGAGAAAAAAAAGTACAGGTATTACTGGCATAAGATCTATAATTGGATTCAAAAAAGCATAGGCTTCAGGTAATTTCGCGAAGAAAAAACTACTTGAATAAAGGGCAGAATTAATAGAAATACAGACCAAACTAAAGATATTAAGCATAGCAAAATTTTTTTCTTTAAAATAATTGTTTTTTTTGCTTTTTGTGAGTGAAATTCACAATTTCTTAATATTCATTTTTTTTTATTTTTATTTCATTTCTGATTTATACTACTTAAATTTAAATAATATAAAATGAAATTTAAATAATATAAAAAAATGAATAAAAATGATGAATAAAGAGAAAAGGGATATTCCAAAAATCCTTCTTTAATTTGAACTTACCCAATTCAAAATCTTTCCATTCTGAAATCAAAAGAGAATAGAAAAGAGAATAGAAGAAATCAGACTTTCATACAATATCTTAATTGAATTCTATGTAATGATCAATAATTTCGGTTTCATTCTATATCTACCACATCCTAGCAACAATCTATTCTATAGATATTTAGATATTTGGACTGGAATTGACGAACAACTACTACCAATATTAGTGTTTATTAGTGTCGAATAGAAATAGAAATGGGGCGTGGCCAAGCGGTAAGGCAACGGGTTTTGGTCCCGTTATTCGAAGGTTCGAATCCTTCCGTCCCAGAACATATCCATACATGAATCATATCAGATTCAAAATTTTATATCAAAATCAAGATTCCTAGTTTTGAAAAGTTTGAAAAATCTTCTGGTTAAGTTAAGAGTATATAATATTGTATTTAGTAGAATGTTATTCTTCTTTTTTTTCTTATTTTTAATGATTCGTCCCTAAATTGAGTCACTTGAAGGTATAGATTCAAAAAAACGGATTTCTTTTTTCGTATTACTTTATTGTTATTGTTTTTAATATCTTTAATATCTATATATTAAATTCAAAATCGAAATTCTATTCATTTTTTATATATTCGTAGGATAATACATTCATAATAGAATTTTCTAATATAATGTAACGTAATATAATGTAACGTAATATAATGTAACGTAATATAATGCGCTTAATACATTCTTAATACATTCAAAATAATACCTTCATAGGTGAATTTTCTAATTAAAAAAAATCTACATGCAAATCAGTGTAAGAATAAAAATAATTAAATTGACTATTTTATTTATTATTTTGATAATAAAAATAGAAAATAAAATTTTTATTTTTATTATCCAAATAAAAAAATAAAATATCTAGTTAATTTGAATTTTGGCCGAAGCTTCTTTAGAAATTAGCCATTCATAGAGACGAGAAGAAAAAAGTATAAAGTATAGATTACTTTGTATTGACTAAATCAATGACTATTCAATAATTTCCTAATTGAATCAATTACATATTTTTTCCAAAATAGAGGAATGTTATGGTAAAACTTCGTTTGAAACGATTTGGTAGAAAGCAACGTGTGACTTGAAAGACATGATTAAATTAGCTGTGGATTCTTACATCCACCATTTTTATATTCTATAGAATAGAAATGAGGGTGCTCTTGACTCGACATCGTTTGTTCTGTTCCACTCGAACTCATTTTTGGGGGGGAGTTGATAATGTAAATAGTACATGATGGAACTCGAGTTGATTCATTTATCAGGAGCAAGTATCTAGGGTTAGTGAAAATGAATAAGTTAGAACAACTTCGTAAGTATATTTTCTATTCGAAAGGATCCAATTTTAGCAAATTTCAAAATAGAAAAAAAAATGGTATGTTGCTGCCATTTTTGAAACTATTAACGATCCCCGAAGTAATGTTTAAACCCAATGATTCAAGGAAAAGCTAAAGTATCCTGGAACAAGTAAATACCATTTTCAATTGTCTCAACAACTATATCAGAATGAAGAATCAAAATAGATTCTAAAGAAGACAGACAAAAAGGGAGTAGAGACCGCTCAATAAATGAAATACCTAAAGGTTTTGTTTTCCTTTAAGTTATTTGAGATTTATCCAACCAACTTGAGTTATGAGATTATGAATACGAGTGATTTTTTCGGAAAAGAAAAAGAATAAGAAAAAAGTATTTAAGTCTAATTGATTTGATTTTTTTATGGATTTTTTTAACACCTATAATTCTATATCTAGACATAATTTCGAATTTTCTCGAGCCGTACGAGGAAAAAACTTCTTATACGTTTCTAGGGGGGGTGTATTATTCAGTTACATCTATCCCAATGAGCCGTTTATCGAATCGTTGCAATTGATGTTCGATCCCGAAGAGAGGGAAGAGATCTTCGGAAAGTGGGTTTTTATGATCCGATAAAGAATCAAACCTATTTAAATGTTCCTATTATTATATCTTTTCTTGAAAAAGGCGCTCAACCTACAGGAACTGTTCAGGATATTTCAAAAAAAGCGAATGTTTTTATGGAACTTTCCCCTAATCAACAAACGAAATTCAATTAATCATTAATGAAAAATGAAATGAAATAGAAAAAAAGAGGGTGTGGATAACTTCTCTATAAATTTATATAATCCTTTTCTCTCTTATCCCCCCCGCTCTTTTGCTCTGTTCATAGTTCATTTTGATTATTGCTATCGTAGAATATTGTTTTCTAGAACCACAAAAGAAGATCAAATGAATAAATGAAGTAATAAATGAAATAATTGCGATCTATAAATACATTACCCTCAATGAGTTGGGAATTCTTTGAAAAAATGAAAATAGGTTAAGCGTACTTATTACTATTTATATTTTATATTGTATTGATTGAATAAAATCGATTTCGACTTTTTACTTATTAATTTTCGCAAACACCCTTTCTTTTTTATCTATTTTTTTGTATCTATGTCGATCATTTATGTAGTGCCAATACAACATAATTATTTGGTTTTTGATTTCTTTTTTTTTCTTTTTTACTTATTTAAAAATTTTTACTTATTTAATAAATTTTAATAAATTTAATAAATATTTATTAAATTGTTATTTCATTTTTTTGTTTTTTTGTTTTCTCCATTGTAGTCTTTTCTTAATATTATAATATTGACAACAGTGTATCAAACAAATATAATCCGATCGGAAATAAATGGATATATTTGTTTTTCTTCCATAAATTTTTGTTTTTTTTTTCTGAGAAAATTTCTTGTATTTTGATCTGATCTGTTCATTTTGACTTATTCCATTTTTTTTGCTATTTTTCAATTTGATTTTGTAATATTTTTTTAATTTTCTCCAATTCAATCTTTTTTTTATTCATTTTGATTGCGATTGTATCTACACATCTTATTTTCTTAGGGTTGCTAACTCAATGGTAGAGTACTCGGCTTTTAAGTGCGACTCGATTTTTTACACATTTCTATGAAGTAATAGATTCATCCATACCATCGGTAGAGTTTGTAAGACTACGACTGATCCAGAAAGGAATGAATGGAAAAAGCAGCATGTCGTATCAATGGAGAATTCTAAGAATATTTCATTCTTATTGAATCCGGCCCAAACCCTTGTTTGAATTCTTGGCTCGGAACAAAAGAAATTCAAAATTGGGTTGAATTAATAAATGGATAGAGCTTGGCGGCTCCAATTATAGGGAAAGAAAAAGAAAGCAACGAGCTTTGATTTTTTTTTGAATAATTACCCGATCTAATTAAATGTTAAAAATATATTAGTGCTTGATGCGGGAAAAGCTTTTTCCATGAATGGATATTTGATTTTTTTTATGAGTCCTAACTATTAGCTATTCTATATTATGATTATGGGGTGGCGATAAATGTGTAGAAGAAAGAGTATATTGATAAAGATATTTTTTTCCAAAATCAAAAGAGCGATTGGGTTGAGAAAATAAAGGATTTCTAACTATCTTGTTATCCTAGAATGAAAATGAACATAACATAAAACAATTAGATGGAAAAAGTGAGGAGAGAGAGTCCGTTGATGAGTCTTACTTTACTTGTTTTCGAGGTATCTATTCTAGTTTAATAGAATATCTTGTTTGGACGGTATCGCACTATGTATGATTTGATAACCCAATAAATCCCCTATCCCTAGTTCAAAGCTAATTTCAAAAAATGGAGGAATTTCAAGTATATTTAGAAATCTATAGATCTCGGAAAAATGACTTCCTATACCCACTTATCTTTCGGGAATATATTTATACACTTGCTTATGATCATGGTTTAAATAGCTCCATTTTAGTGGAAAATGTAGATTATGACAATAAATCTAGTTTCCTAATTGTAAAACGTTTAATTACTCGAATGTATCAACAGAATTATTTTCTTATTTCTGCTAATGATTCTACCAAAAAGAAATTCAAAAATCCATTTTTGGGGTACAACAAAAATTTGTATTCTCAAATAATATCAGAGGGGTTTGCCATCATTTTGGAAATTCCATTTTCCCTACAATTAATCTCTTCCTTAAAGGAGGCAGAAATCGTGAAATCTTATAATTTACGATCAATTCATTCAATATTTCCTTTTTTTGAGGATCAATTTCCATATTTGAATTATATGTCAGATGTACAAATACCCTACCCTATCCATTTGGAAATTCTGCTTCAAACCCTTCGCTATTGGTTGAAAGATGTCTCGTCTTTTCATTTATTAAGGATCTTTCTTCACCAATATTGTAATTCGAATAGTCTTATTACTCTAAAAAAATCGATTTCTACTTTTGGAAAAAGTCATCCAAGATTCTTCTTCTTCCTATATAATTTGCATGTCTTCGAATATGAATCTATCTTCCTTTTTCTCCGTAACAAATCTTCTCATTTACGATTAACATCCTCTGGAGTCCTTTTTGAGCGAATCTATTTCTATGGAAAAACAGAACATCTTGTAGAAGTCTTTGCTAAAGATTTTCTGTCGACCCTATGGTTATTCAAGGATCCTTTCATTCATTATGTTAGATATCAAGGAAAATCTATTCTGGCTTCAACGAATACGCCTCTTTTGATGAATAAATGGAAATACTATCTTATCAATTTATGGCAATGTAATTTTTATGTTTGGTCTCAAGCAGGAAGAATCCATATAAACCAATTATCTGAGCATTCATTCTACTTTTTGTTTTTGGGTTATTTTTCAAGTGTGCGGCTAAATCCTTCGGTGGTACGAAGTCGAATGCTGGAAAATTCATTTCTAATAGAAAATGTTAGGAAAAAGCTTAATACAATAGTTCCAATTATTCCTCTAATTAGATTATTGGCTAAAGCGAAATTTTGTAACGCATTAGGTCATCCTATAAGTAAACCGGTCTGGGCCGATTCATCTGATTTTGATATTATTGACCGATTTGTGCGGATATCCAGAAATTTTTCTCATTATTACAATGGATCCTCAAAAAAAAAGAATTTGTATCGAGTAAAATATATACTTCGGCTTTCTTGTATTAAAACTTTGGCTCGTAAACACAAAAGTACTGTAC